TCTGCATGTAAAAAAGGAATAAATAAATCAATCAAATTCCGGGAGGCGTCATGAAGTGCTTCTTTAGGAGTTAAACTTCCATTTGTCCATATTTCGAGAAAAAGTATCTCCTGTTTTTCATTCCCATTCACATAAGAATGAATGCTATGATTCGCATTTCGAACAGGCATGAATACAGCATCTATAGGATAACTTCCGTCTTGAAAGTTATTTGGCGTTTTTATACGATATCCGCGATTCCTCTCAATTTGTAATTCAATACACAAATTAATTGGTTCCGTTAGGTTAGCTATATGCTGTGTATTATCAACGATTTCCACAGAAGGTGGTAAGATAATGTCTTGAGCAGTTACATATCCAGGACCCTTGATACAAATAGACGCGTTACGAGTTCCATATAGATTACTTCTCAATACAATTTCTTTCAAATTCATTAAAATTTCATGTACGGATTCTTGAATACCTATTATGGTAGAATATTCATGTGGTATTTTCTCAGATTTTGCGCGTGTGATACATGTTCCTTCTATTTCTCCGAGCAAAGCTCTTCGCATCGCAATTCCTATTGTATCCGCTTGACCTTTCATAAGTGGGGCCAGAATAAAGCGTCCATAATAAAGACGCTTACTGTCTGCTCTTGATTCAACACACTTCCACTGTAGTGTCCGAGTAGATACTGTTACTTTCTCTCGAACCATAGTATATTATTTGATCAAATCATTGAATTATTTATTTCTCTTGAAATCTCTTCAATGTTTATTTTTACACACGCCTTTTTTTAGGGGGCCTACAGCCATTATGTGGCATAGGGGTTACATCGCGTATGAAACTTAATAGTATACCACTTCTACGAATAGCTCTTAATGCCGCATCTCTTCCGAGACCCGGGCCTTTTATCATGACTTCTGCTCGTTGCATACCTTGATCCACTACTGTCCTAATAGCATTTCCTGCTGCGGTTTGAGCGGCAAATGGTGTACCTCTTCTTGTACCCTTGAATCCACAAGCCCCGGCGGAGGACCAAGAAATTACTCGACCCCGCACATCTGTAACAGTCACAATCGTATTATTGAAACTTGCTTGAACATGAATAACTCCCTTTGGTACTCTACGCGCATTCTTACGTGAACCAATACGTCTATTTCTACGTGAACCAATTTTTGGTATAGGTTTTGCCATATTTTATCATCTCATAAATATAAGTCAGAGATATATGGATATATCCATTTCATGTCAAAACGTATCCTTATTTTTTTTTACTTATTTATTTGTACATCTGTACATCGGTTACTTTTGATTTCTAGAGTCTTTTTTGCTTTAGAAAGATTAGCCTTGTCTTTGTTTATGTCTCGGGTTGGAACAAATTACTATAATTCGTCCCCGCCTACGGATCAATCGACATTTTTCACAAATTTTACGAACAGAGGCCCTTATTTTCATATTTGTCATTCCTTTTCTTACTATTTATTGGAAGAAAATAAGTTTCTTGAAATTTTTAACTTCGAATTGTATCCCCACGAAAGAATGTTGAAATTGAAAAAACCACCGAATCATTCGAGTCTTTGCTTTGGAGTCTATAAACTATACGTCCTTTGGTTTAAATAAGGACTTACCTCAATTTTTATTCTATTTCTTGGTAGTATACGTATAAACCAACGTCGAATCCTTTCCGAAACAAAAGCCAGAATCATATTTTCATTATCTCAAATCTAAACGAACCCGGAAGATACATACCATTGGTAAGTTGTTCAGTAATTAAACCCTCATGAATCTTTTTTTTGTTTCATTCCAGGTAAAACCGCTTTGAAGTATCAACTAATGTAAGAGGGGTAATATTATAAAGTTGTCCTTTCTCTTTTTCACAAATATGAAAGTTCTGCGTATAATTCGTCTATCAGAAAGATTACCATATATAACACAAAATTTCTCCGCCGATTCCTTCTATTCGAGCCCTTCGGTCTGTCATTATACCTCGAGAAGTAGAAAGAATTACAATCCCCATTCCGCCTAAAATTCTAGGAATTTTTTGATAGTTAGAATATATTCGTAAACCGGGTCGACTGATCCGTTTTAAATTTAAAACAGTTCTATACGATCCTTTTCTATTTCTTCTATGTCGTAGTGTTAAAACCAAAAAATATTTATTGCTTTCCTGATGTTTTCTCACGTTTTCAATAAAACCTTCTTGTAAAAGGATTTTAACAATATTTTCAGTGATGTTAGTAGATGGTATTCGAACTGTTCTTTTTTTATTCATGTCAGCATTTCGTATAGCGGTTATTATGTCAGCAATAGTGTCTTTACTCATGATAAACTAAGATTTTTGTTGCCCCCAAATTTTGATATAATCAACATGCTCTTTTTCTTTTTTTATTTATCTTTATTTCTGAATTATTAAAGGTATATACGTGATATATAAAAAATCTACTAATTAATCGGTTTCATTCAAATACCAAATACTATAACTATATTACGGCCTTCCCTTATAATACTTCGGGTGCTAATGAAACTATTTTAGTGAAATTTAACTGTCTTAATTCCCGGGCGATCGCGCCAAAAATTCGGGTTCCTTTAGGATTTCCTTCTTGATCAATAACAACTGCAGCATTGTCATCATATCGTATTATCATACCGTTTTCGCGTTTGAGTTCTTTACAAGTACGTACAATTACAGCTCGGATTACTTCTGATCTTTCTAGAGGTGTATTTGGTACGGCTTCCTTGATTACAGCAACAATAACGTCACCAATATGAGCATATCGTCGATTACTAGCTCCTATGATTCGAATACACATCAATTCTCGGGCTCCGCTGTTATCCGCTACATTCAAATGGGTTTGAGGTTGAATCATATCGTTTTTTTATCGATTTTTTTTGTTTTCAATGCAAGGGTCTAAATAAAAAAAAAGAAATATTATTTGTTCAAAACAAAAAACCTGCAATTTTTTTTTTTTTTTTTTTTCATACAAAAGACCCCTTTCCTTTGTTTCTACATCCCTATCCCGAAAGAATGAATTGAGTTCGTATAGGCATTTTGGATGCCGCTATTGAAATTGCCCTTCTGGCTATATTTTCTGCTACTCCGCTCATTTCATAAAGTATTCTACCGGGTTTAACAACAGCTACCCAATATTCGGGAGATCCTTTACCCGAACCCATACGTGTTTCTGTAGGTCTTACTGTAACGGGTTTGTCTGGAAATATGCGTACCCATATTTTTCCACCGCGGCGTGCGTTTCGTGTCATTGCTCGCCGCCCTGCTTCTATTTGTCTAGATGTGATCCAAGCGGGTTCAAGCGCTTGAAGAGCATATCTACCGAAGCAAATACGATTGCCTCGATAAGATATTCCTTTCATTCTTCCTCTATGTTGTTTACGGAATCTGGTTCTTTTGGGGTTATAGTTGATGGTTGTTTATCAATTCCATCCATCTCTACTACAGAACTGGACATGAGAGTTTCTTCTCATCCAGCTCCTCGCGAATTAAACAATTAAAAAATAATATACACGGTGAATAATATACGGAATCGTGGTATTCTTTTAAATTTTATCTAATCTATATCTATTATAAATTTAAAATTTTTTGTGTTTTAATATATAATTAAACACTTCTTCTATTTATAGATAATGTCGTTTTTATATAACGTTATAATGAATCTTTATTTTCTTTTTCCTTTGTATTATCATATCGAATCGACTAAAATTTAGAAATAAAAAAAAATTCGCGGGCGAATATTTACTCTTTCAACATTCAATTGTAAGATTAGTCTATGACATGACCTCTCAGAATAAATGAATAGGTTTCTGGTTCGTTCCGCCATCCTACCCAATGAATCATTAGGATTCGTTTTCAATAGAATCTTATGCATTCACAGGTTCTGTCGTCCCCACCACTTCTCGATTAATGGTTAGGTCTGAATTCTACAACGGAGCCCTTAATGAAATTTATTAATGAATGAAATTTTTTCTTGAGTCAACCTTCTCAGTCTTTATTGGCTCAGGGCTCTTGATTTTTTCTTCTATGCACCGATTTGTCTAATTATGGATCAATCAGTATTGATGCTTTATTACATTCCCTTTATATGAGATGACTCATAGACCTTACATATTGGAATTATATATCATTGATATTTCTTTTCCTATCTTTCTCTCACCCTTCCATTTATCTGTATACTTTTATTGCTTTACAACTCATAATCAGATTGGTTTTTCTTTTGTGTTTATGCAAAAAAGATTTCAGTTGCTACAATGATATGACTCATATATCATATCTTGACTGGTTCCTTATATCCAGATAATGCGAAGCGATGAGTTGATTATTAGTTCTATAGTTATCAGTTCGTACTACGGGCCGGTCGATTTTGTTGAATCCTATAATCCTAAAAAAACCAACGAGTCACACACTAAGCATAGCAATTATATCAAACGATTAATCGAATTTTTATTCAACCTTATAGAATTGTTCATTTTTTTTTTTTTTATTTAACAGAAAAGGAATGAAAGAGTTTGCCTTTTTTTGTTTTATCACCAGATAGAACTAAATACAAGTAAAGTAAGTTCTTATTATTCCTCGTCTACAAATATCCAAATTTTGATGCCTAATACCCCATAGATAGTTCGAACTGCGTAGGCACAATAATCAATTTTAGCTCGAATGGTTTGTAGAGGAACCCTACCTTCTCTGATCCATTCAACACGTGCAATTTCTTTTCCGTCGATACGCCCTGCAATTTGTACTTGAATTCCTTTTGTACCTGCCTGTTCAGTTAATTCAATAGCTTTTTTCATTGCTTTGCGAAATGAAACTCTATTCTTTAATTGTCCGGCTATAAATTCTGCAAGAATATTGGGGTGCCCATAAGGATTTGAAATTCTTCTAATAGCAATGTTGAGTTTTCGGTTTACACAATTGAGTTCTTTTTGTACATTCATCTGTAATTCTTCGATTCTTCGAGTCCTGTCTTCTATTAATAACTTGGGGAATCCCATATAGATTATGA